CGTTTCGTCGTCCAGTAGCGACAACCGTATTTTTGATTGGTACCGCAGTGGCCCTTTGGTTGGGTATTGGTGCAACATTACCTATTGATAAATCCCTAACTTTAGGTCTTTTTTAAATTGATTGATTCAATTGTGAAATAAAATATCACGACGTATGTATCTAGGGAACAGTCGCTTCAAAGTGAATTCTCCCTAGATACATCTATTCAATTAAATTATGAATCTATGCTGATTCCGAATATATATATGAATTGTCCTAAATATTCAAAGCCCTTTTTTTGGCCTTTTTCTAAAAAAAAAGATGAAAAAAATCCAATGGATTTAAAACTTATTTTTCGGTAAATCAATTACGAAATTTTTTTCTAGAATCCCTAAAATTTGTTTGACATCTTCTATGCGAAAATGCTCCATTTTCATAAGATCTTCTTGGCTGTTATTCAAAAGGTCCAACAATGTATATATATTGGACCTTTTGAGACAATTATAGATCCTGGGAGGCAATTCTGATTGGTCAATAAAAATCGATTTCAACGCCATTTTTTTTTTATTTTTTGTTAGTTTAGTCAATTTATCATAAAAGGTAAAAGGGGGTAAAGGAAACATGTGTTGATTGTCCTCTAAATTTAGATTTTCTTCTTTGGTATGTAAAAAGGGAATCAATAAATCAATCAAATTCCGGGAGGCTTCGTGAAGTGCTTCTTTAGGAGTTAAACTTCCATTTGTCCATATTTCGAGAAATAGTATTTCTTTGTTACCATTTTCATAAGAATGAATACTATGATTCGCATTTCGAACAGGCATGAATACAGGATCTATAGGATAACTTCCATCTTGAAAGGTATTTGGCGCTTTTATAAGATATCCGCGATTCTTCTCTATTTGTAATCCAATAACCAACTCAATGGGTTCTGTCAAGCTAGCTATATGCTGTGTATTATCGACGATTTCTACATAAGGCGGTAAGATGATATCTTGAGCAGTTACATATCCAGGGCCTCTGACACAAATAGACGCCTCACAAGTTCCATAGAGATTACTTCTCAATACGATTTCTTTCAAATTCATTAAAATTTCATGTACTGATTCTTGAATACCCGTTATCGTAGAATATTCGTGTGATATTTTCTCAGATTTTGCGCGTGTGATACATGTTCCTTCGATTTCTCCAAGCAAAGCCCTTCGCATCGCAATGCCTATTGTGTCTGCTTGACCTTTCATAAGCGGAGACAGAATAAAGCGCCCATAAAAAAGACGCTTACTGTCTGCTGCTGATTCAACACACTTCCACTGTAGTGTCCGAGTAGATACTGTTATTTTCTCTCGAACCATAATAATATTATTTGATCAGATCATTGAATCATTTATTTCTCTTGTTTCTCTTACTATTGAAATATCTTCCTTTTTTATTTCTACACACGTCTTTTTTTCGGGGGTCTACAGCCATTATGTGGCATAGGGGTTACATCCCGTACGAAAGTTAATAGTATACCACTTCTGCGAATAGCTCGTAATGCTGCGTCTCTTCCGAGACCTGGACCTTTAATCATGACTTCTGCTCGTTGCATACCTTGATCTACTACTGCACGAATAGCATTTGCCGCTGCGGTTTGAGCAGCAAACGGCGTCCCTCTTCTTGTACCTCTGAAGCCAGAAGTACCGGCAGAGGACCAAGAAACCACCCGCCCGCGTACATCTGTAACAGTCACAATGGTATTATTGAAACTTGCTTGAATATGAATAACCCCCTTTGGTATTTTACGTGTACTCTTACGTGAACCAATACGTCCACGTGAACCCTTTTTCGGTATAGCTTTTGCCATATTTTATGATCTCATAAAGTTGAGTCAGAGATATATGGATATATCCATTTGATGTCAAAACAGATTCCCTATTTGTATATCAGGTCTTTAACGAGTTTGATTATCCTTGTCTTTGTTTATGTCTTGGGTTGGAACAAATTACTATAATTCGTCCCCGACGACGGATTAGTCGACATTTTTCACAAATTTTACGAACGGAAGCTCTTATTTTCATATTTGGCACTCCTTACTTTAATTTTGAATCCACTTTTTGGAAGAAAATAAGTTTCTTGAAATTTTCCATTTCGAATCGTATTCCTACGAAAGAAATGGTGAAGTTAAAAAACACCTAATCTTTCGAATCTTTGTTGCGGAGTCGATAAATTATACGACCTCTGGTTGAATCATAACGACTTACTTCAATTTTTACTCTATCTCCTGGCAGTATCCGTATAAAACTACGTCGGATCTTTCCTGAAACATAACCTAGAATCATATCTTCATTATCTAAACGAACCCGGAACATACCGTTGGGAAGCGATTCAGTAATTAAACCTTCATGAATCCATTTTTGTTCTTTCATTCCAGGTAAAACCCCCTTGAAGTATCAACTAGTGGAGGAAGAACCCTATTAGAGAACCCACCCCTTCTCTTTTCTTTTTCACAAAAAAGAAGTTTCATATCGGATATTAGAAAGATTACCATATATAACACAAAATTTCTCCGCCTATTCTTTCTAGTCGAGCCTCTCGGTCTGTCATTATACCTCGAGAAGTAGAAAGAATTACAACCCCCATCCCACCTAAAATTCTAGGAATTCTTTGATAGTTAGAATAGATTCGTAGACCCGGCCGACTTATCCGTTTTAAATTTAAAAGATTTCTATAAGTCCTTTTCCTATTCCTTCTATGTCGTAGGGTTAAAACCAAAAAATATTTGTTGTTCTCTCGATGTTTTCTCACATTTTCGAGAAAACCCTCTCGTAAAAGTATTTTAACAATACTTTGGCTGATATTAGTAGATGCTACTCGAACCACGCTTTTTCTATACATATCGGCATTTCGTATAGAAGTTATTATGTCAGCAATAGTATCACTACTCATGATTAATTAAAATTATTGGTGCCTCCAAATTTCGATATAATCAACATGTTTTTCTTTATTTTTTTTTTTTTTACGTGTTTGTTTATAAATATTAATTTTGAAAGGTATATACGTGAGAGAAAATCTACTAAATGAATCTTAATCTATTTCTTTTAAATACCCTACTATAACCATATCGTGGTCTTATTTTATAATACCTCGGGAGCTAATGAAACTATTTTAGTAAAATTGAACTGTCTCAATTCTCGGGCAATCGCACCAAAAACTCGAGTTCCTTTTGGATTTCCTTCTTGATCAATCACAACTGCAGCATTGTCATCATATCGTATTATCATACCGTTGTCACGTTTAAGTTCTTTACAAGTACGGACAATTACAGCTCTGACCACTTCTGATCTTTCTAGAGGCATGTTTGGAACTGCGTCTTTGATCACAGCAACAATAACGTCACCAATATGAGCATATCGACGATTGCTAGCTCCTATGATTCGAATACACATCAATTCTCGAGCCCCGCTGTTATCTGCTACATTCAAATGGGTTTGAGGTTGAATCATATCATTTTTTTATCTGTTTTTTACAATACAAAGGTCGAAGAAAAAAAGAAATATTATTTGTCCAAAAAAAGAAACCTGCACCCACTATTTTTAAGTTTTTAAGTAAGGCCTATTTCTTTTTTATCCCAAAATGATAAATTGAGCTCGTATAGGCATTTTGGACGCTGCTATTGAAATAGCCCTTCTGGCTATAGTTTCTGTTACTCCACCCATTTCATAAAGGATTCGACCTGGTTTAACAACCGCTACCCAATATTCGGGAGAGCCTTTACCTGAACCCATACGTGTTTCTGCGGGTCTTACTGTAACCGGTTTATCTGGAAATATACGAACCCATATTTTTCCACCGCGACGTGCATTTCGTGTCATTGCTCGTCGACCTGCTTCTATTTGTCTAGATGTGATCCAAGCGGGTTCAAGTGCCTGAAGAGCGTATTTACCAAAACAAATAGTATTACCTCGATAAGATATTCCCTTCATTCTTCCTCTATGTTGTTTACGGAATCTGGTTCTTTTGGGGTTATAGTTGATGGTTTGTTTTGAATTCCATCTCTACTACAGAACCGGACGTGAGAGTTTCTTCTCATCCAGCTCCTCGCGAATAAAATAAATTCAAATTAAAGATTTTGAGTTCAATTTGAATTCTATTCAGATATAATATTATGCATAGATTTATTTCTATTTAATTTTAATAACTGAATCATGGATTTCATTTAATCTAGATCAAATCTTATTAATTTGTATATCTTGATTTGTCTATTTTGTTTGTATAGATATATATAATAATAATAATGAAATTAAATATAACTATTAATAACTATAACTAAACTATTTTTTCTTCTATTTATCGATATTAGAATGTTAAAAGGAATCTTTTTTTTGTTTTACTCTTTATCGTATTGGATTGACCCAAATTTAGCAATCCAAGAAAATAAAGTTTTCGCGGGCGAATATTTACTCTTTCCATTTCTATTTCAGTTCTATCATTCGTTCATAACTTTTTCGAATAGATGAATTGGTCTCTGGTCGGTTCCGCCATCCCGATCAATGAATCATTCAAATTCATTTTCATAGAATCTTTTGAATTCACAGGTTCCGTCGTTCCCATCGCTTCTTATTTAATGGTTAGGTCTGAATTCTACAATGGAGCTATTAGTTCTTGAGTCAATATTCTTAGTCTTTATTGGCTCGAAGCTCTTTATTTTTTGTTCGATAAGCAGATCCATTTAATGATGAATCCGTATTGATGCTTTATTACACAGATTTTTTATGAGATGACTCATAGACCTTACATATTGGAATTTTATATCATCAATATTTTCTTTCTTCCTCTCATCCTTCCATTTATCCATACCCTTTCTTTTTTTTATTATTAACAATTTAGAAGCAGATTTTTTAATTTTAATAACTAATAAAAAAGATTTCAGTTGCTACAACAATATGAACAATATATCATATCTTGACTGGTTCTTTGGATCCAGATAATACGAAGTGATGAGTTGGTTATTACTTCTATAGTTATTTGTTTATACTATGGGGCT